GGCCATACTACTTACTCGATGATTTGCAACTAGAGGAAGGAGAAACCGGCGAAGAAAGGGTAGAATTGGATTCTCAAATTCGTTTAAGAAAATACAAGTATATGGTCATTTTTGATGATAGCGAAGATTCTAATGAGCCTGATCCAGCAGGCGAAATCGCTTGGATACGTTATTTACCATACTCGGATTTTCGTCGAAATCTAATAAAAGGTTCTATGCGTGCCCAAAGGCGTAAAACGGTTACTTGCCAACTCTTCTATCAAGCAAAGGCGCATTCCCCTCTTTTTGTGGACAGAATAGACAGACGCCTTTTTTCTTTTTTGGACAGAATAGACAGAGGCCTTTTTTCTTTTTTGAACAGAATAGACAGACGCCTTTTTTCTTTTGATAGTTTCGGACGGATGAAAGGCATTTTTCAAAATTTGATGTCTAAAAAAAGCAAAAAATTACAAATCTCTGATTATACAAAAGAAAAAAGAAAGGTTGAAAAATACCAAGACGAAGAGAGAATGCGAATGGAAATAGCAGAAGCTTGGGATACCATTACATATGCTCAAGCAGTAAGAGGTTTTTTATTAGTAGGCCAATCAATTCTTCGGAAATATATTCGATTGCCTTTATTAATAATAGCTAAGAATATTGCGCGTATTTTCTTATTTCAAGGTCCCGAATGGTCCGAAGACTTCAAGGATTGGAATCGAGAAATGCATATTCGATGCACTTATAATGGTGTTGAATTATCCGACAAAGAATTTCCAAAAAACTGGTTAACAGACGGTATTCAGATAAAAATCTTATTTCCTTTTTACCTGAAACCTTGGCACCGATCTAAGTTAAAACCCTTGAAAACACAGAAAGCGCAAAAAAATGATTTTTGTTTTTTAACAATTTTTGGACCGGAAACTGACCATCCTTTTGGTCCCCCTCGAAAACTAAAAGGGTCTTCATTTTTTGAACCTATTTTTAAAGAACTGAAAAAAAAAGTGAAAAAATTGAAAAAGAAGTCTTTTATAGTTTTTAATGTTTTTAAAGAACGAGCAAAATTTCTTCGAAAGGTGTCAAAAGAAATAAAAAAATGGAGCATCAAAAACTACGAATTGGGTGAAACTAAAACCGACGATTCTATAATGAATAATCAGATGATTCGTGAATCACCTATTCAAATTCGATCTACAGAATGGACAAATTTTTCACTGACAGAAAAAAAAATGAAAGATCTGACTGAGAGAACAAGTACAATCAACAAGAAACTAGAAAGAATTCTAAATGAGAAGAAAAATGGATTTCTAACTCAAGAAAAAAATATGAATTCTAATAAAAAAAGTTATCATAATAAAATATTAGAATCATTAAAAAAATTTTGTCAAATATTAAAAAGAAGAAATACTCGATTAATCCGTAAATTTGATTTTTTTATCAAATTTTTCATGGAAAAAATATACATAGATTTTTTTCTATGTATCATTAATATTGCAAGAACCAATGCACAACTTTTTATTGAATCAAGAAAAAAAATGATCGAGAAATCCATTTCCAATAAGAAAGAAAATGAAAAAAGAATTAAGAAAAGAAATACAAAAAAATTTCACTTTATTTTAACTAAAAAAAATTCCCTTGATAATATTCAAAATAAGAATTCAACAACTTTTTGTAACTCGTCCTCCTTCTCGCAAGCATATGTATTTTATAAAATATCGCAAACTCGAGTTATTAACTTCTATAAATTCAAGTCTATCCTTCAATATCATGGAACATCTCTTTTTCTTAAAAATGAAATAAAGGATTTTTTTCGGAAAGAGGGAATTTTTCATTCTGGATTGAGACATAAAGACTTTTGGCATTCTGAAAGGAATCAATGGAAAAACTGGTTAAGGGGGCATTATCAATATGATTTCTCTCAGATTATCTGGCTTAAATTAGTACCAGAAAAATGGCGAAATAAAGTCAATCGACACTGTATGACTCAAAAAAACGATTTTAACAAATGGGGCTCATATGAAAAAGAAGGATTAATTCATGATGAAAAACAAAATGATTTTGAACCTGATTCATTACTGAATCAAGAATCTAAAAAATCATCTAATTTTAAAAAACATCATAGACATGATTTTTTCTCATATAAATCTATTAATTATGAAGAGAAGAAAGACTCATATATTTATAGATCACCATTACAAATAAATAGTAAAGAAGATATTTTTGATAATTACAAGATAGATAAACGCAAATTTTTTGATATGCCAGACGGGCTACCTATTTATAATTATCTAGGAGAAAATGATATTATGGCTGAGGAGAAATTTCCAGATAGAAAATTTTGTAGGTGGAAAATGATTGATTTTTGCCTTAGAAATAATAAGGTCGAGATTCATTACTGGGCCAATAGCGGCACCAAGAATAAGAATCAAAAAATGAAGAGGGGTCCTTTTTCTTTACCAATTTATCAAAATTCAAAAATCAACCCATTCAAAAAAAAAAAAGATCCTTCTTTGACAAAAAAAAAAGATCCTTCTTTGACAAAAAAAAAAGATCCTTCTTTGACAAAAAAAAAAAGATCCTTCTTTGATTGGATGGAAATGAATGAGGAAATAGTAGGTCGTATTAGTTCGAATCCAGAACTAGAACTTTGGTTCTTCCCAGAATTTGTGCCACTATATAATGCATATAAGATTCAACCGGGGATCATACCAATAAAATTACTTCTTTTCAACTTTCATTTGAATGGAAATAAAAACATTAAGAAAAACATTACTGAAAGTAACCCTTTAATAGAATCAAAGAAAAAAAAAAGAATTCTTAGATTCGAGAATAGAAATCAAGAAGAAAAAGATCCTCTAAACCAAGGGGAAGGGGCTCCTCTATCAGATGAAAATGGAGGTAGATCAGGCATAAAAAAACAACGTAGAAAAAAAAAGGCCAACATGAGCCCCGAAGCTATAGAGCTTTATTCCTTCCTAGAAAGTTTTTTCTATTTTCAATTGAGCTGGGAAAGGGTTCTAAATAAAAAAATGGTCAATAATATTAGAGCCTATTGTCTCCTGCTTAGATTGATAAATCCAAAGGACGTTGCTATATCCTATCTTAAACGGGGAGAACTGACTGTGGATATTTGGACTCTAAAAAGGCACACTCCTAGAGAATTAAGTACAAGCGGAACATTGATTATCGAACCGACTTATCCTTATCCGTCTATAAAAAACGATGGACAATTGATTCTATATCAAACCATAGGTATTTTTTTGGTTCATAAGAATAAATACCTTCATAAGAATAAATACCAAAGGAATCAAAAATTTCGAGAATGGTTTGATAAGAATCAATTTGATGAATCCATTTTAAGACATCAAAAAATGACTCAAAATAGAGACAAAAATCATTATGATTTCTTTGTTCCTGAAACTATTTTATCCCCTAAAGGCCGTAGAGAATTACGAATTCTATATTTTTTAAACTCAAGGGATAGAAATGATATACATAGAAATCCGGTATTTTGCAATCAGGTAAAAAACTGTGGTCAAGTTTTAAATAGAGGCAAATATCTCGGTATCGATAAAAATAAACTAATTAAAATGAAGTTCTTTCTTTGGCCCAATTATCGACTAGAAGATTTAGCTTGTATGAATCGCTATTGGTTTAATACTCATAATGGCAGTCGTTTCAGTATGGTCAGGATACATATGTATCCACGGTTGAAAATTTGTTAGTTACAAGTCCATTTACATGAATTTTGCCATATATACATATATTATTAGGTAATAGAATACGTCGGCTATATGAAAACAAATAGATAGACGCGAGGATTGTCTTACATTCCATCCTGAAAGAGGATACTAATTTAATGACATACATATTATCAATTAGATCTATAAATGAATGAACAAAATCTTCTTATCTTTTTTTGTATTCCTATACAAATAAAATAAGAAGATTTTGTTCATTTATTTATTTTATAAAATAGGAAGTTTATAATGAACTTAAGGTCATTCTGTATATCAAAATGACTAATATTATTATTACTGATTAATCAAATTCACATCAAAAAATGAGAAATTATAAAAGGGGATAAGATTTTGTTTTATGGTCAAAAATTCATTCATCTCAGTTATTTTTCAAGAAAAAAAAGAAGAAAAGCGGGGGTCTGTTGACTTTCAAATAGTCAGTTTCACCAATAAGATACGAAGACTTACTTCCCATTTGGAATTGCACAGAAAAGACTATTCATCTCAGAGAGGTCTACGAAAAATTCTGGGAAAACGTCAACGGCTGCTGTCTTACTTATCAAAGAAAAATCGAGTACGCTATAAAGAATTAATTAGTGAGTTGGATATTCGGGAGTTAAAAAATCGTTAATTTAAAAATTTTTACTTAGTTTTTTCATTTATTGGATCTTGAGAATTTTGATAAACTTCTTTTCGTTTTCAGCAATTCATGTAAGAATGAATCGAGGAAAAACTTATGAATAGACCAGCTACAGAAAGAGACCTTATGATAGTCAATATGGGACCTCACCACCCATCAATGCACGGTGTTCTTCGTCTCATTGTTACCCTAGACGGTGAAAATGTTGTTGACTGCGAACCAATATTAGGTTATTTACACAGAGGAATGGAAAAAATTGCGGAAAACCGAACAATTATACAATTTTTACCTTATGTAACACGTTGGGATTATTTAGCTACTATGTTCACAGAAGCAATAACCGTAAATGGACCAGAACAATTGGGAAATATTCAAGTGCCTAAAAGAGCGAGCTATATCAGAGTCATTATGTTGGAGTTAAGTCGTCTAGTTTCTCATCTGTTATGGCTTGGACCTTTTATGGCGGATATTGGCGCACAGACCCCTTTTTTCTATATTTTCAGAGAAAGAGAATTAGTATATGATCTATTCGAAGCTGCGACTGGGATGAGAATGATGCATAATTATTTTCGTATCGGAGGAGTAGCAGCCGACCTGCCTTATGGCTGGATAGATAAATGTTTGGATTTCTGCGATTATTTTTTAACAGGAGTTGTTGAATATCAAAAACTTATTACGCGAAATCCCATTTTTTTAGAACGAGTTGAAGGAGTAGGCATTATTAGTGGAGAAGAAGCAATAAATTGGGGTTTATCCGGACCGATGCTACGAGCATCTGGAATACAATGGGATCTTCGTAAAGTTGATCATTATGAGTGTTACGACGAATTTCATTGGGAAATCCAGTGGCAAAAAGAAGGAGACTCGTTAGCTCGTTATTTAGTCCGAATCAGTGAAATGACGGAATCCATAAAAATAATTCAACAGGCCCTGGAAGGAATTCCAGGGGGTCCCTATGAGAATTTAGAAATCCGATGCTTTGATAGAGAAAGGGATCCAGAATGGAATGATTTTGAATATCGATTCATTAGTAAAAAACCTTCTCCCACATTTGAATTGCCGAAGCAAGAACTTTATGCGAGAGTTGAAGCCCCAAAGGGAGAATTGGGAATTTTTCTAATAGGGGACAAAAGTTGTTTTCCTTGGAGATGGAAAATTCGCCCGCCGGGTTTTCTCAATTTGCAAATTCTTCCTCAGTTAGTTAAAGGAATGAAATTGGCTGATATTCTGACGATACTAGGTAGCATAGATATCATTATGGGAGAAGTTGATCGTTGAAATGATAGTTTATACAACAGAAATAGAAGTACAAGATATTCATTCTTTTTCCAGATTGGAATTTTTCAAAGAGGTCTATGGAATCGTATGGATCTTTGTCCCTATTTTGACTCTTGTATTGGGGATCACAGTAGGCGTACTGGTAATTGTATGGTTAGAAAGAGAGATATCCGCAGGAATACAACAACGTATTGGGCCTGAATACGCCGGTCCTTTGGGAATTCTTCAAGCTCTAGCAGATGGGACAAAACTGCTTTTCAAAGAGAATCTTTTTCCAGCTAGAGGAAATACCCGTTTATTCAGTATTGGACCATCTATAGCAGTCATATCTATTTTACTAAGTTTTTTAGTAATTCCTTTTAGCTATCATCTTGTTTTAGCTGATCTCAATATCGGTATTTTTTTATGGATTGCCATTTCAAGTATTGCCCCTGTTGGCCTTCTTATGTCAGGATACGGATCAAATAATAAATATTCCTTTTTAGGTGGTTTACGAGCTGCTGCTCAATCGATTAGTTATGAAATACCATTAACTTTATGTGTTTTATCAATATCTCTACGTGCGATTCGTTGAAATACAAACTTTTCTTTCTTTTCCCTATTCATTCTTTTCTTTCGCTTTAGAAAACAAAACAAGTTGAACGAATTGAATAGATATTCTTTATTATCCTTTTGGTTGATAAAGTAAATTAGATAGTTATATATGAGTGAAAGAAAGCAGCTTATCAATTTGCAGTAAAAAAAAAAAAAATGGAGTCTCATTTCCTATGTACAAGACAAGAGTTAAGTGGAAATAAACATAAGCGGAAGAGGTCCTTTACCCCAAGACTGGTTGATTAGACAACCCAGCTTGAAGCGGGCTCAAAAGATCAACCGTATGGCCTTTTCACTATCCTTTGTATGAATTACCTACCATACATGTATTATCAAACGAAACGGGCGATTGAACAAAAAATGAGTGGATGATTAGGAACACAAAAATGCACAAAGGATTAGTAATGGAGATTATGGAAATTATCTAAAAAGATATTTCTGCATAACATAAAAAGAATACTAATTGGGGCTTTAAATTGGTAGAAATGATAAGGCAGTACTTCCCGCGATTCCGATCCAGAGTATGCTCCTATCCACCCATTAAAGCAATGACTATCAGGAACGAAATAATCCTTTCTTTTTGATTTTTGTTTTAGCCCCTTCTCTTATATCGGTTTTATAAGAAAGAAGAATAGGAACGAAAAACAAACAAGAGAAAAAAAAAGAAATCTTTTTTATTCCGTCTTTTTCATATATTTAGCATAGATTTAGAGAGATATAATTTGTCTCATGATTCATTAGCTAATGTAACGTCTAATTCCTTTTCGTAATCGAAAATGATGGGTTGAAATAAACTATTTATTGATATTTCTGAAAGGAGTTTTTTATTTAAGGATTAAGTTATTACTCAACAAAGTCAAATTATTAACGGGTGAGATCAATTCGGAAGCGCCTTTTTTGATTATTCTTTTAGAGTATAGCAGACGGAATTCCATTGGTATAATTTTGGACCCTCAAATAGATTTTGACTCTTTCTATTCTACAACCATAGCTAGCTAAATAGTAAATAATACTGATCTGGTCCTTAGATTTTTTTTGACCCACGAGGAGCCGTATGAGGCGAAAACCTCATGTACGGTTCTGGAATAGCGGTGGGAACAGTGATGTTATCACCGACTATGATTATCTAACAGTTCAAGTACAGTTGATATAGTTGAGGCGCAGTCAAAATATGGTTTTTGGGGATGGAATTTGTGGCGTCAGCCTATAGGATTTCTCGTTTTTCTAATTTCTGCCCTAGCCGAATGCGAGAGATTACCCTTTGATTTACCAGAAGCGGAGGAAGAATTAGTAGCAGGTTATCAAACCGAATATTCGGGTATCAAATTTGGTTTATTTTATGTTGCTTCCTATCTAAATCTATTACTTTCTTCGTTATTTGTAACGGTTCTTTACTTGGGTGGTTGGAATATTTCCATTCCATACATATTTGTTCCTGAGCTATTTGAAATAAATAAAGTGGATGGAATCTTTGGAACTACAATTGGTATCTTTATTACATTAGCTAAAACTTATTTGTTCTTGTTTATTTCTATCACAACAAGATGGACTTTACCTAGGTTAAGAATGGACCAACTTTTAAATCTTGGATGGAAATTTCTTTTACCAATATCTCTCGGTAATCTATTATTAACAACCTCTTTTCAACTTTTTTCACTGTAAATAGCAAACAATAGACTTGGTTCAAGTTCAAACAAGAGAAAGAAACGAAGATCAAACTATTCATATAGATTCCTGATATGTTCCCTATGGTAACTGGGTTCATGAATTATGGTCAACAAACAGTACGAGCAGCAAGGTACATTGGTCAAAGTTTCATGATTACCTTATCCCACGCAAATCATTTGCCTGTAACTATTCAATATCCTTATGAAAAATTAATCACATCGGAGCGTTTCCGTGGCCGAATCCATTTCGAATTTGATAAATGTATTGCTTGTGAAGTATGTGTTCGTGTATGTCCTATAGATCTGCCTGTTGTTGATTGGAAATTTGAAACTGATATTCGAAAAAAACGATTACTTAATTACAGTATTGATTTCGGAATTTGTATATTTTGTGGTAACTGTGTTGAGTATTGTCCAACAAATTGTTTATCGATGACTGAAGAATATGAACTTTCTACTTACGACCGTCACGAGTTGAATTATAATCAAATTGCTTTGGGCCGTTTACCAATGTCAGTAATTGATGATTATACAATTCGAACAATTTTGAATTCGCCTCAAAGAAAAACTGAGTAGGTAACCGCCCTATAAATAAAGAGAAATTACCAATTCTTAAGGTTCCGTTTTTTGGTTTAAATTAAAAGAATGAGATAAGGTCTTTCTCTTTGTTTGGCCAATAATGAAAAATTCAACTAGAAATTCATTGGTTGATGAGAATTTCGACTTTTTTATTAAAAATCTATCAATAGAGTCGTAATTTTTTCGAAATATATACTTTCAAAAAATATCCTTATTCTTTCTTAATTTAAGAAAATAAAAGAATCAAAAAAGAAACTGTCCAACAATTGTACCCATATCATACCTAATAGATTAGAATTGAATTCAATTAGGAACCTATCATAAAATGAAAATCAAAAAAACCTTTAGTTTTTTCCCGGTCGGGTCAATACGATCATGAAAAGCATTTCAATTTATCTCCTATTTTACATATAATGGATTTGCCTGGACCAATACACGATTTTCTTATAGTTTTACTGGGATCGGGTCTTATATTAGGGGGACTGGGAGTAGTATTACTTACCAATCCAATTTATTCTGCCTTTTCGTTGGGATTGGTTCTTGTTTGTATATCCTTATTCTATATTCTTTCAAATTCACATTTTGTAGCCGCTGCCCAGCTCCTTATTTATGTAGGAGCCATAAATGTTTTAATCATATTTGCTGTCATGTTCATGAAGGGTTCAGAATATTACAAGGATTTGAATCTGTCGATCGTTGGGGATGGGGTTACTTCACTGGTTTGTACAAGTATTCTTCTTTCGCTAATTACTACTATTTTCGATACGTCATGGTACGGGATTATTTGGACTACAAGATCAAACCAACTTATAGAACAAGATTTGATAAGTAATAGTCAACAAATTGGAATTCATTTATCAACAGATTTTTTTCTTCCGTTTGAACTGATTTCAATAATTCTTTTAGTTGGTTTGATAGGCGCAATTGCTGTGGCTCGTCAGTAATAAATCGTTATAACTAGCAACAGCAAACAATCCAAATTTCACTTTCTTCTATGTTATCCCACCTATTTCACAAAAATTCTATTTGAATACTGTTCATGTCTAAAAGGGAGATTCTTTTATTTGATCTATTTTCAATACATTCTTTTGTTCCGTACTTGTTTTGTTCTATTCTAGTCAATCTCGAATCTGTTGAATTTTTGTTCATATTGAAATGAACCAACATTGATAAGGAGTTGGTCAATGATGCTCGAACATGTACTTGTTTTGAGTGCCTATTTCTTTTCTATCGGTATTTATGGATTAATCACGAGTCGAAACATGGTTAGGGCTCTTATGTGTCTTGAACTTATATTGAATGCAGTTAATATCAATTTTGTAACATTTTCTGATTTTTTTGATAGTCGCCAGTTAAAGGGAGATATTTTATCAATTTTTGTTATAGCTATTGCAGCCGCTGAAGCAGCTATTGGGTTGGCTATTGTTTCGTCAATTTATCGTAACAGAAAATCAACGCGTATCAATCAATCGACTTTATTGAATAAGTAGGAATAATAAATTGAATAAGTAGGAATAATAATCAAAATTAGAATATCCACCAATTTGAATTAGCATGTAGAATATGTTAGAATCTAGATTCTATTTACGAAAACGTAATAAATCAAAGTATCTTAGCCACTTCTCATGAGCTGATCCAGAAGTCCATTGATTAGAAAATTTCTGGTAAATCGTTGATTCATCTGGCGTTTAAATATATGATTCATTTACAAGTTTACTAGATCGAAATTTGATAACGTTCAAAAATTCATAGATCCCATGTCACATTCAGTAAAAATTTATGATACATGCATAGGGTGTACCCAATGTGTCCGAGCGTGCCCCACCGATGTGTTAGAAATGATACCTTGGGATGGATGCAAAGCTAAACAAATTGCTTCCGCCCCAAGAACAGAAGACTGTGTTGGTTGTAAGAGATGTGAATCTGCCTGTCCAACGGATTTCTTGAGTGTTCGAGTTTATTTATGGCATGAAACAACTCGAAGTATGGGTCTAGCTTATTGATATGTTCCGTAAAACCCACTTGAATACATTTTGAATACATTTTCTTTTTTACTGAAAAAACCCGTACTCAAAAAAAAAGAATAAAGATTCTATTTTCGAGCGCGGGTTTTTCTGGTCCAAGTGTATCTTGTCTTTACCACGAATTATTTTCCTTGGTTAACAATAATTGTAGTTTTGCCAATATCTGCGGGCTCTTTAATTTTCTTTCTTCCTCATAGAGGAAATAAGCTAATTAGGTGGTATACCATTTCTATATCCACCTTAGAACTACTTCTAATGACCTATGTATTTTGTTATCATTTCCAATTGGACGATCCATTAATCCAGCTGGCGGAAGATTATAAATGGATCAATTTTTTTGATTTTTACTGGAGATTGGGAATAGATGGACTTTCTATAGGACCTATTTTACTGACAGGATTTATCACAACTTTAGCTACTTTAGCGGCTTGGCCAGTTACTCGGGATTCCCGACTATTCCATTTCCTGATGTTAGCAATGTACAGTGGTCAAATAGGATCATTTTATTCTCGAGACCTTTTGCTTTTTTTCATCATGTGGGAGTTAGAATTAATTCCTGTTTATCTACTTCTATCTATGTGGGGGGGAAAGAAACGTCTGTATTCAGCTACAAAGTTTATTTTGTACACTGCGGGAGGTTCCATTTTTCTATTAGTAGGGGTTTTGGGTATCGGTTTATATGGTTCTAATGAACCAACATTCAATTTTGAAACATTAGCTAATCAATCGTATCCTCTCGCACTGGAAATAATATTCTATATTGGATTTCTTATTGCTTTTGCTGTCAAATCACCGATTATACCCTTACATACATGGTTACCAGACACCCATGGGGAGGCACATTATAGTACTTGTATGCTTCTAGCCGGAATCTTATTAAAAATGGGAGCATATGGATTAGTTCGGATCAATATGGAATTATTACCCCATGCTCATTCTATATTTTCTCCCTGGTTGATGATAGTAGGCACAATGCAAATAATTTTTGCAGCTTCAACATCTCTTGCTCAACGTAATTTAAAAAAAAAGAATAGCCTATTCCTCTGTATCTCATATGGGTTTCATAATTATAGGAATTGGCTCTATAAACGATACGGGACTCAACGGAGCCTTTTTACAAATAATATCTCATGGATTTATTGGCGCTGCACTTTTTTTCTTGGCAGGAACGAGTTATGATAGAATACGTCTTGTTTATCTCGACGAAATGGGCGGAATGGCTCTTCCAATTCCAAAAATGTTTACGATGTTCAGTATCTTATCGATGGCTTCTCTTGCATTACCGGGCATGAGTGGTTTTGTTGCAGAATTGATAGTCTTTTTTGGAATAATTAGCAGTCAAAATTTTTTTTTAATGCCAAAAATCTTAATTATTTTTGTAATGGCAATTGGAATGATATTAACTCCTATTTATTTATTATCTATGTTACGTCAAATATTCTACGGATACAAGCTATTTAATGCTCCAAACTCCTCTTTTTTTGATTCTGGACCAAGAGAGTTATTTGTTTTGATCTCTATCTTTCTACCCGTAATAGGTATTGGTATTTATCCGGATTTCGTTTTATCACTATCGGGTGAGAAAGTCGAAGCTATTCTAGCTAATTATTTTTATAGATAGGTTTTAGGAATCAAAAAAAGAAATCCTATTTAAAATAATTTTGAAAATGATTCGCTTTACAATTGAAAAAGGTGAAAAAAAAAAATTCTTTTTAAAGAAAGTAAAAATAAAATTGAATTTGAATCAGATATGTTTGGCCTTTGTGAGAACCTTTTGAATCAAGTACAAGTAGCGGAGTGATTCAAAAGGTTCTTTTCTTGGCGGCTTACATTAAGTTTTCTTATGTATATTCTATGCTGTCCTATGTTTGTATTTGTTCTGCTTTTTCATTCAATTCGATGTTAATGGAAATGAACCATAGCTATGTAAACCTATTCCTAATAGATTGACCCCAAAATAGCATATCCAAATTATAAGAAAGCCCGCGGAAGCCACAATTGCAGAATTTACACCTTCCAAATTTTGATTTGTTCGGGTATGTAAATAAATCGCGAATATGGTCCAAGTAATAAATGCCCAAGTTTCCTTGGGATCCCAATTCCAATATGATCCCCATGCCTCATTAGCCCATACTGCTCCCGAAAGAATCCCTATGGTTAAAAAGAGAAACCCGAGACTAATAATACGATAACTCCAATAATCCAATTGTTGAACCAATTGATACCTGTAATAATTTCGAGAATAAATAAAATAAGTGTTTAGTAAAACATTCTTTCTCTCATCCAGGTATTTCATTTCCCCAAAGGAAAATGCCGTATTTAATAAAATATTGCTTTTGCTAAAAATCTTTATGACTTTTCGAAATGTAATGACTAGAAGGGCTACTGATAATAATGATCCACATAAAAGAGCTGCATAGCCAAATACCATCATACTTACGTGCATCATTAACCACTGGGATTGGAGAGCAGGTACTAATAGCGCGGATTGATGCATTTTGGTTAAAAGACCCGAAGTAACAAAGCCTTGGGTAAAAATAGCACTTGATGCGGTTATTGCACTTAAAGCATTTTTATGCTTTTTAAAATGAAAATAGGAAACCATATGAATAATGGAGAAACTCCATGAAAGAAAGATTAATGATTCATATAAATTACTTAATGGAAAATGCCCCGAATAAATCCAACGAGTGACTAATAATCCTGTTATACAGAAAAGGGTGGCTATCATACCCCTTTCTGATGAATCATATAGTCCTACGACTTCATCGACTAATAAAGTTAAAAAATGAATTGTAATTACAATTGAAACGATCGAAAAGGATATATGAGTTAATATATGTTCTAAAATTGAAAAAATCATAAAATAAAGATTATGAAAAAAGGAGAAGAGAAGGTTTCTCGATTATTATTATATGGAATGGAAATTCGGAATTTTTTTATTTTATTATAGGATTTATATTATACCTTTTTTATAAGACGCTATGCCGCCACTCGGACTCGAACCGAGATGCTCTAGCACTGCTTCCTAAGAGCAGCGTGTCTACCAATTTCACCATAGCGGCTTGCTCAAAATAATAATAACTCATGTTTTATTCATATTCAACCGTCGAGATTGAATGAAGGGGTCAATCCAATGCAATATTGATTTTGTAGGAAGCTTTAAAATTGATGAATAAAAACAGGTTTCATTTCAATAGAAGTTTGAGGGTTAAAAAAAGAATCTTTATTATCCTTTTTTTATTTAATTAAAAATTTATAGTTTCTAAAGTAAAGTAGCAAGAACGGAAGTTTTGTAGTTCCTGTTTTACTAAAATCGAACTTTTTCGTTCTAACTAAAAAACGAAAAAGTTGTGACTTCCATTCATGAATAGAGCTCAAAATGTTATTTATCATTTCCGTTTGTTAATAATTCATTTGATTTACATATAATATGATTTTTATGAATGAATCATTGAATAAAGAAGATGGTTTTGAGTATCACAATTTAAACATGGCATCTACAGATTTAAAAGGATTTCTAATTTAAAATTCGAAAAAAATGACTTGCTTCATCTTCCCATACAAACATAGGATTTTTTTTCACTTTAAATTGAGGCATTATTTGTGTATCCACTAAATAGGAAAAGGTCTCTTTCCCAATTGGGTTTATGGGAAGGATATATAGTAATTCAGAGTAATACTACTTTAGATTCAGAAAGTTACAAAATGAAAACTTCACTATACTTAACAATATCAAAAAAATAAAAAAAGAAATACATAAGCATCAGGTAACCATACATGAAGGGGAAATTGTGCGGATTTAGCAATTGCGCCACCAAATAAAAGAAAGGCACATAAAGTAAGAAATAAAAACTGACCCTGATTTTTTTAAATTAAAATAAAGTTATTGCATAGTTCGAACAAATCTTGAAATTCAAAACTGCCTATTATCCAATAAAGGCCTAAGATTCCTAATAATAATCCAAAATCGCCTATACGATTAGTTACAAATGCTTTTTGACAAGCATTTACTGCAAGGGGTCATGTGAACCAAAAACCTATTAATAGATAAGAACACATTCCAACCAGTTCCCAATAAATATAAATTTGTATCAAATTAGAACTAGTAACTAATCCCAACATTGAAGTATTGAATAAACTCAGATAAGCAAAAAATATCAAATATCCCTGATCATCAGACATATAATTGTCACTATAAATAAGAACAAAAATTCCAACAGTAGTTATTAATATTAACATAATGGAAGTAAGTGAATCAAGAAAGTAGCCGAACTCAAAAGATAAATCATTATTGATGGCCCAAGACCATACATATTGATATGTGGAACTTCTATTAATTTGTTGAATAGATAGATCAACCGAAAAAAGCATAACTATACTTAACAATAAAATACTGGGAAAAGCCCACATGCGGCGAAGGTTTTTTGTTGATGTCGGAAAAAGCAGAAGTCCTACTCCTATTAAAATAGGAATAGGAAGTGGAATCAAAGATATGATCCATGAATATTGATATGTATACTCCATAAAAACTTTTTTTTCTTACTTAATACTTAATAATTATACTTAATAATTTTCTTGAAGACTTTTATTCTTGTTCATTCCAATAAATAAGATTTACGCTTATTTTATAAATAAAAAGTGTTTGATATTTTTTTTTCCGTTCTTTACATATTATGATTAATATAACGAAAAAATTTGTGAAAAATAAAAAAGATTTCTTTTTTTTGAAAACAGTCTATTTTATAAATATTGAAATTTAGAAGTATAGAAGAATTCAAATTGAGAGGAATAAAATGAAAAGTAAAGTATATATTTTTTTTTTATAAATGTCTTTCACATACTAGTATAGTACTAAATCATTTCTTTTTTTCGAATGGCAGTTCCAAAAAAACGTACTTCTATATCAAAAAAGCGTATTCGTAAAAATATTTGGAAAAAGAAAGGGTATCGAGCAGCGTTGAAAGCTTTTTCATTAGCAAAATCTCTTTCTACAGGAAATTCAAAAAGTTTTTTTTCTATGTCAAATACAAATAAATAAATGAAAAATGCTTGAATAATTTTGTAATTAGTTGAGTTCATCTTTTATTTTTTTTTCGGGGTGGGGGATTCTTATTTCCCCATCGCCTATTCCTATTTGTGTATTATAATAACTTGTTAGTGTTTTATTTCTATTTTCTATATCGTATTTATTATCTATAATTTATTATTATTATAGCAGAAGATATATAAGATCCTTAGTTTAGTCAAAATCAATGGGTTCTTGAAACCCATTGATGAAGTTTTCATTTTGTAACTTTCTGAATCTAAAGTAGTATTACTCTGAATTACTATATATCCTTCCCATAAACCCAATTGGGAAAGAGACCTTTTCCTATTTAGTGGATACACAAATAATGCCTCAATTTAAAGTGAAAAAAAATCCTATGTTTGTATGGGAAGATGAAGCAAGTCATTTTTTTCGAATTTTAAATTAGAAATCCTTTTAAATCTGTAGATGCCATGTTTAAATTGTGATACTCAAAACCATCTTCTTTATTCAATGATTCATTCATAAAAATCATATTATATGTAAATCAAATGAATTATTAACAAACGGAAATGATAAATAACATTTTGAGCTCTATTCATGAATGGAAGTCACAACTTTTTCGTTTTTTAGTTAGAACGAAAAAGTTCGATTTTAGTAAAACAGGAACTACAAAACTTCCGTTCTTGCTACTTTACTTTAGAAACTATAAATTTTTAATTAAATAAAAAAAGGATAATAAAGATTCTTTTTTTAACCCTCAAACTTCTATTGAAATGAAACCTGTTTTTATTCATCAATTTTAAAGCTTCCTACAAAATCAATATTGCATTGGATTGACCCCTTCATTCAATCTCGACGGTTGAATATGAATAAAACATGAGTTATTATTATTTTGAGCAAGCCGCTATGGTGAAATTGGTAGACACGCTGCTCTTAGGAAGCAGTGCTAGAGCATCTCGGTTCGAGTCCGAGTGGCGGCATAGCGTCTTATAAAAAAGGTATAATATAAATCCTATAATAAAATAAAAAAATTCCGAATTTCCATTCCATATAATAATAATCGAGAAACCTTCTCTTCTCCTTTTTTCATAATCTTTATTTTATGATTTTTTCAATTTTAGAACATATATTAACTCATATATCCTTTTCGATCGTTTCAATTGTAATTACAATTCATTTTTTAACTTTATTAGTCGATGAAGTCGTAGGACTATATGATTCATCAGAAAGGGGTATGATAGCCACCCTTTTCTGTATAACAGGATTATTAGTCACTCGTTGGATTTATTCGGGGCATTTTCCATTAAGTAATTTATATGAATCATTAATCTTTCTTTCATGGAGTTTCTCCATTATTCATATGGTTTCCTATTTTCATTTTAAAAAGCATAAAAATGCTTTAAGTGCAATAACCGCATCAAGTGCTATTTTTACCCAAGGCTTTGTTACTTCGGGTCTTTTAACCAAAATGCATCAATCCGCGCTATTAGTACCTGCTCTCCAATCCCAGTGGTTAATGATGCACGTAAGTATGATGGTATTTGGCTATGCAGCTCTTTTATGTGGATCATTATTATCAGTAGCCCTTCTAGTCATTACATTTCGAAAAGTCATAAAGATTTTTAGCAAAAGCAATATTTTATTAAATACGGCATTTTCCTTTGGGGAAATGAAATACCTGGATGAGAGAAAGAATGTTTTACTAAACACTTATTTTATTTATTCTCGAAATTATTACAGGTATCAATTGGTTCAACAATTGGATTATTGGAGTTATCGTATTATTAGTCTCGGGTTTCTCTTTTTAACCATAGGGATTCTTTCGGGAGCAGTATGGGCTAATGAGGCATGGGGATCATATTGGAATTGGGATCCCAAGGAAACTTGGGCATTTATTACTTGGACCATATTCGCGATTTATTTACATACCCGAACAAATCAAAATTTGGAAGGTGTAAATTCTGCAATTGTGGCTTCCGCGGGCTTTCTTATAATTTGGATATGCTATTTTGGGGTCAATCTATTAGGAATAGGTTTACATAGCTATGGTTCATTTCCATTAACATCGAATTGAATGAAAAAGCAGAACAAATACAAACATAGGACAGCATAGAATATACATAAGAAAACTTAATGTAAGCCGCCAAGAAAAGAACCTTTTGAATCACTCCGCTACTTGTACTTGATTCAAAAGGTTCTCACAAAGGCCAAACATATCTGATTCAAATTCAATTTTATTTTTACTTTCTTTAAAAAGAATTTTTTTTTTTCACCTTTTTCAATTGTAAAGCGAATCATTTTCAAAATTATTTTAAATAGGATTTCTTTTTTTGATTCCTAAAACCTATCTATAAAAATAATTAGCTAGAATAGCTTCGACTTTCTCACCCGATAGTGATAAAACGAAATCCGGATAAATACCAATACCTATTACGGGTAGAAAGATAGAGATCAAAACAAATAACTCTCTTGGTCCAGAATCAAAAAAAGAGGAGTTTGGAGCATTAAATAGCTTGTATCCGTAGAATATTTGACGTAACATAGATAATAAATAAATAGGAGTTAATATCATTCCAATTGCCATTACAAAAATAATTAAGATTTTTGGCATTAAAAAAAAATTTTGACTGCTAATTATTCCAAAAAAGACTATCAATTCTGCAACAAAACCACTCATGCCCGGTAATGCAAGAGAAGCCATCGATAAGATACTGAACATCGTAAACATTTTTGGAATTGGAAGAGCCATTCCGCCCATTTCGTCGAGATAAACAAGACGTATTCTATCATAACTCGTTCCTGCCAAGAAAAAAAGTGCAGCGCCAATAAATCCATGAGATATTATTTGTAAAAAGGCTCCGTTGAGTCCCGTATCGTTTATAGAGCCAATTCCTATAATTATGAAACCCATATGAGATACAGAGGAATAGGCTATTCTTTTTTTTTAAATTACGTTGAGCAAGAGATGTTGAAGCTGCAAAAATTATTTGCATTGTGCCTACTATCATCAACCAGGGAGAAAATATAGAATGAGCATGGGGTAATAATTCCATATTGATCCGAACTAATCCATATGCTCCCATTTTTAATAAGATTCCGGCTAGAAGCATACAAGTACTATAATGTGCCTCCCCATGGGTGTCTGGTAACCATGTATGTAAGGGTATAATCGGTGATTTGACAGCAAAAGCAATAAGAAATCCAATATAGAATATTATTTCCAGTGCGAGAGGATACGATTGATTAGCTAATGTTTCAAAATTGAATGTTGGTTCATTAGAACCATATAAACCGATACCCAAAACCCCTACTAATAGAAAAATGGAACCTCCCGCAGTGTACAAAATAAACTTTGTAGCTGAATACAGACGTTTCTTTCCCCCCCACATAGATAGAAGTAGATAAACAGGAATTAATTCTAACTCCCACATGATGAAAAAAAGCAAAAGGTCTCGAGAATAAAATGATCCTATTTGACCACTGTACATTGCTAACATCAGGAAATGGAATAGTCGGGAATCCCGAGTAACTGGCCAAGCCGCTAAAGTAGCTAAAGTTGTGATAAATCCTGTCAGTAAAATAGGTCCTATAGAAAGTCCATCTATTCCCAATCTCCAGTAAAAATCAAAAAAATTGATCCATTTATAATCTTCCGCCAGCTGGATTAATGGATCGTCCAATTGGAAATGATAACAAAATACATAGGTCATTAGAAGTAGTTCTAAGGTGGATATAGAAATGGTATACCACCTAATTAGCTTATTTCCTCTATGAGGAAGAAAGAAAATTAAAGAGCCCGCAGATATTGGCAAAACTACAATTATTGTTAACCAAGGAAAATAATTCGTGGTAAAGACAAGATACACTTGGACCAGAAAAACCCGCGCTCGAAAATAGAATCTTTATTCTTTTTTTTTGAGTACGGGTTTTTTCAGTAAAAAAGAAAATGTATTCAAAATGTATTCAAGTGGGTTTTACGGAACATATCAATAAGCTAGACCCATACTTCGAGTTGTTTCATGCCATAAATAAACTCGAACACTCAAGAAATCCGTTGGACAGGCAGATTCACATCTCTTACAACCAACACAGTCTTCTGTTCTTGGGGCGGAAGCAATTTGTTTAGCTTTGCATCCATCCCAAGGTATCATTTCTAACACATCGGTGGGGCACGCTCGGACACATTGGGTACACCCTATGCATGTATCATAAATTTTTACTGAATGTGACATGGGATCTATGAATTTTTGAACGTTATCAAATTTCGATCTAGTAAACTTGTAAATGAATCATATATTTAAACGCCAGATGAATCAACGATTTACCAGAAATTTTCTAATCAATGGACTTCTGGATCAGCTCATGAGAAGTGGCTAAGATACTTTGATTTATTACGTTTTCGTAAATAGAATCTAGATTCTAACATATTCTACATGCTAATTCAAATTGGTGGATATTCTAATTTTGATTATTATTCCTACTTATTCAATTTATTATTCCTACTTATTCAATAAAGTCGATTGATTGATACGCGTTGATTTTCTGTTACGATAAATTGACGAAACAATAGCCAACCCAATAGCTGCTTCAGCGGCTGCAATAGCTATAACAAAAATTGATAAAATATCTCCCTTTAACTGGCGACTATCAAAAAAATCAGAAAATGTTACAAAATTGATATTAACTGCATTCAATATAAGTTCAAGACACATAAGAGCCCTAACCATGTTTCGACTCGTGATTAATCCATAAATACCGATAGAAAAGAAATAGGCACTCAAAACAAGTACATGTTCGAGCATCATTGACCAACTCCTTATCAATGTTGGTTCATTTCAATATGAACAAAAATTCAACAGATTCGAGATTGACTAGAATAGAACAAAACAAGTACGGAACAAAAGAATGTATTGAAAATAGATCAAATAAAAGAATCTCCCTTTTAGACATGAACAGTATTCAAATAGAATTTTTGTGAAATAGGTGGGATAACATAGAAGAAAGTGAAATTTGGATTGTTTGCTGTTGCTAGTTATAACGATTTATTACTGACGAGCCACAGCAATTGCGCCTATCAAACCAACTAAAAGAATTATTGAAATCAGTTCAAACGGAAGAAAAAAATCTGTTGATAAATGAATTCCAATTTGTTGACTATTACTTATCAAATCTTGTTCTATAAGTTGGTTTGATCTTGTAGTCCAAATAATCCCGTACCATGACGTATCGAAAATAGTAGTAATTAGCGAAAGAAGAATACTTGTACAAACCAGTGAAGTAACCCCATCCCCAACGATCGACAGATTCAAATCCTTGTAATATTCTGAACCCTTCATGAACATGACAGCAAATATGATTAAAACATTTATGGCTCCTACATAAATAAGGAGCTGGGCAGCGGCTACAAAATGTGAATTTGAAAGAATATAGAATAAGGATATACAAACAAGAACCAATCCCAACGAAAAGGCAGAATAAATTGGATTGGTAAGTAATACTACTCCCAGTCCCCCTAATATAAGACCCGATCCCAGTAAAACTATAAGAAAATCGTGTATTGGTCCAGGCAAATCCATTATATGTAAAATAGGAGATAAATTGAAATGCTTTTCATGATCGTATTGACCCGACCGGGAAAAAACTAAAGGTTTTTTTGATTTTCATTTTATGATAGGTTCCTAATTGAATTCAATTCTAATCTATTAGGTATGATATGGGTACAATTGTTGGACAGTTTCTTTTTTGATTCTTTTATTTTCTTAAATTAAGAAAGAATAAGGATATTTTTTGAAAGTATATATTTCGAAAAAATTACGACTCTATTGATAGATTTTTAATAAAAAAGTCGAAATTCTCATCAACCAATGAATTTCTAGTTGAATTTTTCATTATTGGCCAAACAAAGAGAAAGACCTTATCTCATTCTTTTAATTTAAACCAAAAAACGGAACCTTAAGAATTGGTAATTTCTCTTTATTTATAGGGCGGTTACCTACTCAGTTTTTCTTTGAGGCGAATTCAAAATTGTTCGAATTGTATAATCATCAATTACTGACATTGGTAAACGGCCCAAAGCAATTTGATTATAATTCAACTCGTGACGGTCGTAAGTAGAAAGTTCATATTCTTCAGTCATCGATAAACAATTTGTTGGACAATACTCAACACAGTTACCACAAAATATACAAATTCCGAAATCAATACTGTAATTAAGTAATCGTTTTTTTCGAATATCAGTTTCAAATTTCCAATCAACAACAGGCAGATCTATAGGACATACACGAACACATACTTCACAAGCAATACATTTATCAAATTCGAAATGGATTCGGCCACGGAAACGCTCCGATGTGATTAATTTTTCATAAGGATATTGAATAGTTACAGGCAAATGATTTGCGTGGGATAAGGTAATCATGAAACTTTGACCAATGTACCTTGCTGCTCGTACTGTTTGTTGACCATAATTCATGAACCCAGTTACCATAGGGAACATATCAGGAATCTATATGAATAGTTTGATCTTCGTTTCTTTCTCTTGTTTGAACTTGAACCAAGTCTATTGTTTGCTATTTACAGTGAAAAAAGTTGAAAAGAGGTTGTTAATAATAGATTACCGAGAGATATTGGTAAAAGAAATTTCCATCCAAGATTTAAAAGTTGGTCCATTCTTAACCTAGGTAAAGTCCATCTTGTTGTGATAGAAATAAACAAGAACAAATAAGTTTTAGCTAATGTAATAAAGATACCAATTGTAGTTCCAAAGATTCCATCCACTTTATTTATTTCAAATAGCTCAGGAACAAATATGTATGGAATGGAAATATTCCAACCACCCAAGTAAAGAACCGTTACAAATAACGAAGAAAGTAATAGATTTAGATAGGAAGCAACATAAAATAAACCAAATTTGATACCCGAATATTCGGTTTGATAACCTGCTACTAATTCTTCCTCCGCTTCTGGTAAATCAAAGGGTAATCTCTCGCATTCGGCTAGGGCAGAAATTAGAAAAACGAGAAATCCTATAGGCTGACGCCACAAATTCCATCCCCAAAAACCATATTTTGACTGCGCCTCAACTATATCAACTGTACTTGAACTGTTAGATAATCATAGTCGGTGATAACATCACTGTTCCCACCGCTATTCCAGAACCGTACATGAGGTTTTCGCCTCATACGGCTCCTCGTGGGTCAAAAAAAATCTAAGGACCAGATCAGTATTATTTACTATTTAGCTAGCTATGGTTGTAGAATAGAAAGAGTCAAAATCTATTTGAGGGTCCAAAATTATACCAATGGAATTCCGTCTGCTATACTCTAAAAGAATAATCAAAAAAGGCGCTTCCGAATTGATCTCACCCGTTAATAATTTGACTTTGTTGAGTAATAACTTAATCCTTAAATAAAAAACTCCTTTCAGAAATATCAATAAATAGTTTATTTCAACCCATCATTTTCGATTACGAAAAGGAATTAGACGTTACATTAGCTAATGAATCATGAGACAAATTATATCTCTCTAAATCTATGCTAAATATATGAAAAAGACGGAATAAAAAAGATTTCTTTTTTTTTCTCTTGTTTGTTTTTCGTTCCTATTCTTCTTTCTTATAAAACCGATATAAGAGAAGGGGCTAAAACAAAAATCAAAAAGAAAGGATTATTTCGTTCCTGATAGTCATTGCTTTAATGGGTGGATAGGAGCATACTCTGGATCGGAATCGCGGGAAGTACTGCCTTATCATTTCTACCAATTTAAAGCCCCAATTAGTATTCTTTTTATGTTATGCAGAAATATCTTTTTAGATAATTTCCATAATCTCCATTACTAATCCTTTGTGCATTTTTGTGTTCCTAATCATCCACTCATTTTTTGTTCAATCGCCCGTTTCGTTTGATAATACATGTATGGTAGGTAATTCATACAAAGGATAGTGAAAAGGCCATACGGTTGATCTTTTGAGCCCGCTTCAAGCTGGGTTGTCTAATCAACCAGTCTTGGGGTAAAGGACCTCTTCCGCTTATGTTTATTTCCACTTAACTCTTGTCTTGTACATAGGAAATGAGACTCCATTTTTTTTTTTTTTACTGCAAATTGATAAGCTGCTTTCTTTCACTCATATATAACTATCTAATTTACTTTATCAACCAAAAGGATAATAAAGAATATCTATTCAATTCGTTCAACTTGTTTTGTTTTCTAAAGCGAAAGAAAAGAATGAATAGGGAAAAGAAAGAAAAGTTTGTATTTCAACGAATCGCACGTAGAGATATTGATAAAACACATAAAGTTAATGGTATTTCATAACTAATCGATTGAGCAGCAGCTCGTAAACCACCTAAAAAGGAATATTTATTATTTGATCCGTATCCTGACATAAGAAGGCCAACAGGGGCAATACTTGAAATGGCAATCCATAAAAAAATACCGATATTGAGATCAGCTAAAACAAGATGATAGCTAAAAGGAATTACTAAAAAACTTAGTAAAATAGATATGACTGCTATAGATGGTCCAATACTGAATAAACGGGTATTTCCTCTAGCTGGAAAAAGATTCTCTTTGAAAAGCAGTTTTGTCCCATCTGCTAGAGCTTGAAGAATTCCCAAAGGACCGGCGTATTCAGGCCCAATACGTTGTTGTATTCCTGCGGATATCTCTCTTTCTAACCATACAATTACCAGTACGCCTACTGTGATCCCCAATACAAGAGTCAAAATAGGGACAAAGATCCATACGATTCCATAGACCTCTTTGAAAAATTCCAATCTGGAAAAAGAATGAATATCTTGTACTTCTATTTCTGTTGTATAAACTATCATTTCAACGATCAACTTCTCCCATAATGATATCTATGCTACCTAGTATCGTCAGAATATCAGCCAATTTCATTCCTTTAACTAACTGAGGAAGAATTTGCAAATTGAGAAAACCCGGCGGGCGAATTTTCCATCTCCAAGGAAAACAACTTTTGTCCCCTATTAGAAAAATTCCCAATTCTCCCTTTGGGGCTTCAACTCTCGCATAAAGTTCTTGCTTCGGCAATTCAAATGTGGGAGAAGGTTTTTTACTAATGAATCGATATTCAAAATCATTCCATTCTGGATCCCTTTCTCTATCAAAGCATCGGATTTCTAAATTCTCATAGGGACCCCCTGGAATTCCTTCCAGGGCCTGTTGAATTATTTTTATGGATTCCGTCATTTCACTGATTCGGACTAAATAACGAGCTAACGAGTCTCCTTCTTTTTGCCACTGGATTTCCCAATGAAATTCGTCGTAACACTCATAATGATCAACTTTACGAAGATCCCATTGTATTCCAGATGCTCGTAGCATCGGTCCGGATAAACCCCAATTTATTGCTTCTTCTCCACTAATAATGCCTACTCCTTCAACTCGTTCTAAAAAAATGGGATTTCGCGTAATAAGTTTTTGATATTCAACAACTCCTGTTAAAAAATAATCGCAGAAATCCAAACATTTATCTATCCAGCCATAAGGCAGGTCGGCTGCTACTCCTCCGATACGAAAATAATTATGCATCATTCTCATCCCAGTCGCAGCTTCGAATAGATCATATACTAATTCTCTTTCTCTGAAAATATAGAAAAAAGGGGTCTGTGCGCCAATATCCGCCATAAAAGGTCCAAGCCATAACAGATGAGAAACTAGACGACTTAACTCCAACATAATGACTCTGATATAGCTCGCTCTTTTAGGCACTTGAATATTTCCCAATTGTTCTGGTCCATTTACGGTTATTGCTTCTGTGAACATAGTAGCTAAATAATCCCAACGTGTTACATAAGGTAAAAATTGTATAATTGTTCGGTTTTCCGCAATTTTTTCCATTCCTCTGTGTAAATAACCTAATATTGGTTCGCAGTCAACAACATTTTCACCGTCTAGGGTAACAATGAGACGAAGAACACCGTGCATTGATGGGTGGTGAGGTCCCATATTGACTATCATAAGGTCTCTTTCTGTAGCTGGTCTATTCATAAGTTTTTCCTCGATTCATTCTTACATGAATTGCTGAAAACGAAAAGAAGTTTATCAAAATTCTCAAGATCCAATAAATGAAAAAACTAAGTAAAAATTTTTAAATTAACGATTTTTTAACTCCCGAATATCCAACTCACTAATTAATTCTTTATAGCGTACTCGATTTTTCTTTGATAAGTAAGACAGCAGCCGTTGACGTTTTCCCAGAATTTTTCGTAGACCTCTCTGAGATGAATAGTCTTTTCTGTGCAATTCCAAATGGGAAGTAAGTCTTCGTATCTTATTGGTGAAACTGACTATTTGAAAGTCAACAGACCCCCGCTTTTCTTCTTTTTTTTCTTGAAAAATAACTGAGATGAATGAATTTTTGACCATAAAACAAAATCTTATCCCCTTTTATAATTTCTCATTTTTTGATGTGAATTTGATTAATCAGTAATAATAATATTAGTCATTTTGATATACAGAATGACCTTAAGTTCATTATAAACTTCCTATTTTATAAAATAAATAAATGAACAAAATCTTCTTATTTTATTTGTATAGGAATACAAAAAAAGATAAGAAGATTTTGTTCATTCATTTATAGATCTAATTGATAATATGTATGTCATTAAATTAGTATCCTCTTTCAGGATGGAATGTAAGACAATCCTCGCGTCTATCTATTTGTTTTCATATAGCCGACGTATTCTATTACCTAATAATATATGTATATATGGCAAAATTCATGTAAATGGACTTGTAACTAACAAATTTTCAACCGTGGATACATATGTATCCTGACCATACTGAAACGACTGCCATTATGAGTATTAAACCAATAGCGATTCATACAAGCTAAATCTTCTAGTCGATAATTGGGCCAAAGAAAGAACTTCATTTTAATTAGTTTATTTTTATCGATACCGAGATATTTGCCTCTATTTAAAACTTGACCACAGTTTTTTACCTGATTGCAAAATACCGGATTTCTATGTATATCATTTCTATCCCTTGAGTTTAAAAAATATAGAATTCGTAATTCTCTACGGCCTTTAGGGGATAAAATAGTTTCAGGAACAAAGAAATCATAATGATTTTTGTCTCTATTTTGAGTCATTTTTTGATGTCTTAAAATGGATTCATCAAATTGATTCTTATCAAACCATTCTCGAAATTTTTGATTCCTTTGGTATTTATTCTTATGAAGGTATTTATTCTTATGAACCAAAAAAATACCTATGGTTTGATATAGAATCAATTGTCCATCGTTTTTTATAGACGGATAAGGATAAGTCGGTTCGATAATCAATGTTCCGCTTGTACTTAATTCTCTAGGAGTGTGCCTTTTTAGAGTCCAAATATCCACAGTCAGTTCTCCCCGTTTAAGATAGGATATAGCAACGTCCTTTGGATTTATCAATCTAAGCAGGAGACAATAGGCTCTAATATTATTGACCATTTTTTTATTTAGAACCCTTTCCCAGCTCAATTGAAAATAGAAAAAACTTTCTAGGAAGGAATAAAGCTCTATAGCTTCGGGGCTCATGTTGGCCTTTTTTTTTCTACGTTGTTTTTTTATGCCTGATCTACCTCCATTTTCATCTGATAGAGGAGCCCCTTCCCCTTGGTTTAGAGGATCTTTTTCTTCTTGATTTCTATTCTCGAATCTAAGAATTCTTTTTTTTTTCTTTGATTCTATTAAAGGGTTACTTTCAGTAATGTTTTTCTTAATGTTTTTATTTCCATTCAAATGAAAGTTGAAAAGAAGTAATTTTATTGGTATGATCCCCGGTTGAATCTTATATGCATTATATAGTGGCACAAATTCTGGGAAGAACCAAAGTTCTAGTTCTGGATTCGAACTAATACGACCTACTATTTCCTCATTCATTTCCATCCAATCAAAGAAGGATCTTTTTTTTTTTGTCAAAGAAGGATCTTTTTTTTTTGTCAAAGAAGGATCTTTTTTTTTTGTCAAAGAAGGATCTTTTTTTTTTTTGAATGGGTTGATTTTTGAATTTTGATAAATTGGTAAAGAAAAAGGACCCCTCTTCATTTTTTGATTCTTATTCTTGGTGCCGCTATTGGCCCAGTAATGAATCTCGACCTTATTATTTCTAAGGCAAAAATCAATCATTTTCCACCTACAAAATTTTCTATCTGGAAATTTCTCCTCAGCCATAATATCATTTTCTCCTAGATAATTATAAATAGGTAGCCCGTCTGGCATATCAAAAAATTTGCGTTTATCTATCTTGTAATTATCAAAAATATCTTCTTTACTATTTATTTGTAATGGTGATCTATAAATATATGAGTCTTTCTTCTCTTCATAATTAATAGATTTATATGAGAAAAAATCATGTCTATGATGTTTTTTAAAATTAGATGATTTTTTAGATTCTTGATTCAGTAATGAATCAGGTTCAAAATCATTTTGTTTTTCATCATGAATTAATCCTTCTTTTTCATATGAGCCCCATTTGTTAAAATCGTTTTTTTGAGTCATACAGTGTCGATTGACTTTATTTCGCCATTTTTCTGGTACTAATTTAAGCCAGATAATCTGAGAGAAATCATATTGATAATGCCCCCTTAACCAGTTTTTCCATTGATTCCTTTCAGAATGCCAAAAGTCTTTATGTCTCAATCCAGAATGAAAAATTCCCTCTTTCCGAAAAAAATCCTTTATTTCATTTTTAAGAAAAAGAGATGTTCCATGATATTGAAGGATAGACTTGAATTTATAGAAGTTAATAACTCGAGTTTGCGATATTTTATAAAATACATATGCTTGCGAGAAGGAGGACGAGTTACAAAAAGTTGTTGAATTCTTATTTTGAATATTATCAAGGGAATTTTTTTTAGTTAAAATAAAGTGAAATTTTTTTGTATTTCTTTTCTTAATTCTTTTTTCATTTTCTTTCTTATTGGAAATGGATTTCTCGATCATTTTTTTTCTTGATTCAATAAAAAGTTGTGCATTGGTTCTTGCAATATTAATGATACATAGAAAAAAATCTATGTATATTTTTTCCATGAAAAATTTGATAAAAAAATCAAATTTACGGATTAATCGAGTATTTCTTCTTTTTAATATTTGACAAAATTTTTTTAATGATTCTAATATTTTATTATGATAACTTTTTTTATTAGAATTCATATTTTTTTCTTGAGTTAGAAATCCATTTTTCTTCTCATTTAGAATTCTTTCTAGTTTCTTGTTGATTGTACTTGTTCTCTCAGTCAGATCTTTCATTTTTTTTTCTGTCAGTGAAAAATTTGTCCATTCTGTAGATCGAATTTGAATAGGTGATTCACGAATCATCTGATTATTCATTATAGAATCGTCGGTTTTAGTTTCACCCAATTCGTAGTTTTTGATGCTCCATTTTTTTATTTCTTTTGACACCTTTCGAAGAAATTTTGCTCGTTCTTTAAAAACATTAAAAACTATAAAAGACTTCTTTTTCAATTTTTTCACTTTTTTTTTCAGTTCTTTAAAAATAGGTTCAAAAAATGAAGACCCTTTTAGTTTTCGAGGGGGACCAAAAGGATGGTCAGTTTCCGGTCCAAAAATTGTTAAAAAACAAAAATCATTTTTTTGCGCTTTCTGTGTTTTCAAGGGTTTTAACTTAGATCGGTGCCAAGGTTTCAGGTAAAAAGGAAATAAGATTTTTATCTGAATACCGTCTGTTAACCAGTTTTTTGGAAATTCTTTGTCGGATAATTCAACACCATTATAAGTGCATCGAATATGCATTTCTCGATTCCAATCCTTGAAGTCTTCGGACCATTCGGGACCTTGAAATAAGAAAATACGCGCAATATTCTTAGCTATTATTAATAAAGGCAATCGAATATATTTCCGAAGAATTGATTGGCCTACTAATAAAAAACCTCTTACTGCTTGAGCATATGTAATGGTATCCCAAGCTTCTGCTATTTCCATTCGCATTCTCTCTTCGTCTTGGTATTTTTCAACCTTTCTTTTTTCTTTTGTATAATCAGAGATTTGTAATTTTTTGCTTTTTTTAGACATCAAATTTTGAAAAATGCCTTTCATCCGTCCGAAACTATCAAAAGAAAAAAGGCGTCTGTCTATTCTGTTCAAAAAAGAAAAAAGGCCTCTGTCTATTCTGTCCAAAAAAGAAAAAAGGCGTCTGTCTATTCTGTCCACAAAAAGAGGGGAATGCGCCTTTGCTTGATAGAAGAGTTGGCAAGTAACCGTTTTACGCCTTTGGGCACGCATAGAACCTTTTATTAGATTTCGACGAAAATCCGAGTATGGTAAATAACGTATCCAAGCGATTTCGCCTGCTGGATCAGGCTCATTAGAATCTTCGCTATCATCAAAAATGACCATATACTTGTATTTTCTTAAACGAATTTGAGAATCCAATTCTACCCTTTCTTCGCCGGTTTCTCCTTCCTCTAGTTGCAAATCATCGAGTAAGTAGTATGGCCA